TTACAGTGTCATTGTAGAGAATTCCCGTCTTGTTTTCCACATCGTTATTGACCCATTGATATACAATTTCTTTTGCCATTTCTTCTTTTTCGTCTCATTCTCATATACCATATAATTATAATAAATAGAATAAAAGAATCAAATATAAAAAAATTATATATATATATTGGTAATGTTCAGAAAGTAAGTGGACGTCTTTTTCTGTTGTAAAGAAAGGAAAATATCATCGACCGGGTGGATCGTTATATATATCCATTTTAGTCGGGGATTCCGCGTACAAATACAAGTGATCCTTATATGTATCTGATCATATATGTATTGCAATAAAAAAGGAGGATTTTCAATGCGAGATATAAAAGCATATCTCTCTGTGGCACCTGTGTTAAGCACTCTATGGTTCGGGTCTTTAGCAGGTCTATTGATAGAGATAAATCGGTTATTCCCAGATGCGTTGACATTCCCCTTTTTTTCATTCTAGTTAGGAGATTAGAGATACAATAAATTATCCGTGACTAACCCCTTTTTTTTTGTTCTTTCTGTCAGTCTGTCAGTTTTTTAGGATAAAAAAAAGAAGGAAAGAGAAAGAATCAAAGAAGATTCAACCGCAAAGAAACTCGGGTTCAGGCTGAATTAATAAAGGGAGAACAGAAATAGAAATTAAGGGTCGAGGACAACAAAAGCATACAAGATACTTAAATGAAATACTCTAGAACTAATTGATAGTTAGAAATCATTGTATTACTTATTATATTACTTTATTTCTTATTTATTTTATTATTTCTCGATTGATTGAAATGAAATATTTCAGAATTGGATTTCGAGTTAGCAACTTCTTTTTTCTTCTTCGTTTCGGTTTCGGATCGAAAATGGAAGAGTTGAGTGAATCAAAAATCAAAAAAGGAGGTTCATGGCCAAGGGTAAAGATGTCAGAGTAAGAGTTATTTTGGAATGTAACAATTGTGTCCGAAACGATATTAATAAGAAATCGCGGGGCATTTCCAGATATATTACTCAAAAGAATCGACACAATACGCCTAGTCGACTGGAATTGAGGAAATTTTGTCCCTGTTGTTACAAGCATACGGTTCATGGGGAGATAAAGAAATAGATAAAGCGTAACGCGTGTGTAACCTCTAACCACTACAAGGAACAGGAATAAATTACACAATAATTACATAATACATAATATAATTTAATGAACTATAAAAAAACAACCAAATCCTATTTCGGTCGGATCCAAAATGAGAATTAAGAATAAGAAATAGGATTTAAAAGATAAGGAATAAACCATGGATAAATCCAAGCGACTTTTTCTTAAATCCAAGCGATCTTTTCGTAGGCGTTTGCCCCCAATTGGGTCGGGGGATCGAATTGATTATAGAAACATGAGTTTAATTAGTCGATTTATTAGTGAACAAGGAAAAATATTATCGAGACGAGTGAATAGATTGACTTTGAAACAACAACGATTAATTACTATTGCTATAAAACAAGCTCGTATTTTATCTTTGTTACCTTTTCTTAATAATGAGAAACAATTTGAGAGAACCGAGTCGACTCCTAGAACTACAGGTCCTCGAACTATAAATAAATAGGCCTATTCCTCAATTGCAATTGAATCAAAATCCCAATCCGAACTCCAACTCAGATTGATTTTTGTTCGAAAAATTAGAGAATCCAGATTGGATTGTCACGTCGTAAGAAAAAATCGTAAAAAATAAAAAAAGAATAAATCTTTTTTTATTGAAACGTGTTCATTCATTATTTAATTATTTACTAGATTTATATTTATCATATTAATTTATACTCTACCTTCCCGGAGTTAATTCTCCGGGGGCCCCGTTTAAATCATTACGGCGTATTCCTTACAATTTCCTTATTTAAGGATCTTGTTGGAAATCATGTAAAGACAATTCGTATTTGATATGGCTATTTGTGCAAGTATTTTACGATTAAGAAGCAACTGCCCCCTGTACAGATCGTGTATTGATCTACTATAACTATAGGATACCCTACTCTCACGAATTGCTGCGTTTATCCGAGTGATCCACAAACGACGAAAATTTCTCTTTTGCCTGCCCCTATCCCGATGAGCAGAAACCAAGGCTCTCATTTTCTGTTGAATAGTAGTTCGAGTAAGTCGTGAATGAGTCCCTCGAAAGGTTGATGCGAATAAACGAATTTTTGTTCTACGTCTCCGAGCTATATACCCTCGTCTAATTCTGGTCATTGAATCAAATTAAACTTTGATGAATAACTAATTGATTTATTTTCTTTCAGTCATTCTTTTCCCCTTTTCTGGTCTATTAATAACAAAACGGATTCTTCCGATGTATAAATAAAAAAATTCCAAAGGCTTTTGCTACTATGACCTTCCCAACCACGATTTTTTCCAGGCATTTAACCTCGACATAATAAATTGTATTGATACTGGGTATCAACAAAATAGTAAATTGTAATTTTGAGTATAAAGTATCAATAAATAGTAAAGGTAAATGGATAAATAAATAGTGGGTTCCGTCGTTTCTATGGCTGCTTCTTAAACGGTGAGGTCCTCTCTATACACCGGAGCCCCTTCCCCATTTCATCAATGTTATTAGTAACTTGTACAGTTCACATTCTTTGACTCTACCCATGAATTATCTAGCAATAGGTCTTTTCACAATGAGATCTACCCATACAGTAACGGTATTTAATTACAAAGGTTGGCTAGGTAGCTAACCCTGTTAGTCCGTTCTTGCAAGAGTGGGAGCATAATTCTTTTGCTTCTTAAATACTAGAATACTATTTCCCCGCTTAATGGATAACCATTTGCTACCAATGGGGAATTGCTTCTCATCTCCAATTGAGGTGATTGGATTTGCACCAATAGAAACCATAAATTTCATATGCAATGGAGGTTTTTTTCGATTTATATATTGAATGGAATTCTTCCATCCTATTCATTGGTACTGGTCATTGATACTGGAACAATTTTTCCCTTTATTTTTTTCCAGCTCATGATCTGAACGAGTCGCACATACACCCTAGTACATGTTCCTCGCCGCTGAGGACATCCCCGAAGAGCGGGGGATTTTGTTACATTTTTTATTGGCTGTCTTGTGTTTCTAATAAGTTGTTTAATAGTTGGCATGCTAAATCGTATATAAAATGGGCTGGTTTAGATCAATCCTAACCAGATGATTATGAATTATTTCTATTTTTTCACTTATTTTACCCCGGTAAGCAGATAAAATATGAAATTGAGTTTCATTCGAATTATAGTCCAAAATGGAATCGCGGATTTACGCGGAATCCCCGGCATTTTCGACCGCTACAAGATCAATAATTCCATGAGCTTGGGCTTCTGTTGCTGACATAAAAACATCCCTTTCCATGTCTTCGGATACAACCCATAAGGGGTTGCCCGTTCTTTGTACATAAACCCTTGTGAGGGTTTCGCGGAGTTTCAACAGTTCTTCCGCTTCTAGGACAAATTCTCCTGCTTGTGCCTCATAAAAAGAACTAGCAGGTTGGTGGATCATTACCCTGATGATATAACATAATAAATGGTTCCTCGATCTCGTACGATCGGACGAAGGAATAACAAGAAGAAAATAATATATATAATTGAACAACCGTACAGGCATTTTTTTGCATTGCATACGGCTCCACAATGGAATTGACTTTTCCTTTCCGTCGAGCAAAAAGAGAAATCGGATCCATCAGACCCAAATCGTTAAATGATCCATTTACCACCCTTCTTTTCGGGGGGTTTAAAAAATACTATGATGGTTCCGTTGCTTTCTATATTTACCATTTATCTCGTATGTGATTCAGCAATCCCAAAGTTTCTTTTTAAAATGATTTTTTTCATTTTAGTACTCTTTCATAACATAAATATGGGAAAGAGACTTCTGGCGTGAAAACAAAAAAAGTTTGTGACGCTGAAATGAACCCCGGATAGATAAGAGAAAATCGGAAATAACTTTTGTCTCATATTACTCGCCCGATACATAATCTCGTGTTATGAAAAAACCATAATGGTTTGTTCATATCGAACTCGAAGTGCCATGCTATTATTACTTAATATTATGAATTCTTATTCATATTACATATCGCGAAGGCATAGTCTTCTTTTTTTCTATCAAATAAAAAACTCATTGGCGCCAAGCGTGAGGGAATGCTATACGTTTGGTAATTTCTCCTCCGACCAGGATCAAAGATCCCATTGAAGCGGCTAATCCCATGCATATTGTGTGTACATCTGGTGGCACAAATTGCATAGTATCATAAATTGCTACTCCGGGTATTACCCACCCGCCGGGAGAGTTTATAAACAAATAAAGATCCCTGGTCTCATCCTCTATACTGAGATATACCATGAGACCGATAAGTTGGTTTGAGATCTCGCTATCAACCGCTTGGCCTAAAAAAAGTAATCTTTCTCGATGAAGTCGGTTGATTAGGACAAAATTTTATCCCTTAGGAACCGTACACGCACCTTTGGATGCATACGGTTCAAAAAAAATTGCGAAAAGAAAAAAAGAATCAATGTGTTGATTCCAGCCCATCTTCTTTATTTATAGTTTTATAGTAGGACTTTTCTACCTCTTAATGAAGGGGCTTTTATTCAATTTTTTTAAGAAAAATTCTTTTTTGCTCACCGCTCCGTAAAAAAGAAAAAGAATCCACTAAACTTATCGAATTAACCTCTCATTGATGTATTGTTTTATCGAAATCCAATCAAAATTACGATGTAATTTTCTTGTTCCTGAATGGGCCTCCTCAATGATTTTAGGTTTATGTTCTACTCCGGGTAAAGATCCGCCCGATTTCAATTTGCACATATAGGACAAATGATCCCAATACCACTTTTTTGGTACGACTTTTTTCAATTCATTTCATGCCTTTCTTACGACAAATATTCGATGGAGTCATCATATTATTTCATAAATTGGCAGTTTGAGATCGCGCATATGCTATAAGTAATAACTTATGATAAAAGTAGTAATCATACATATATTACCAATTGGTTGGGTATTTTCTGAACGGAGCCTGGATATTTCATTTTATTGGTCCAACCAAGCCAACCATAAATTTGTATAATTTCATAATATTAATATTGATCTCGGTCCCCTAAAAAATGGATCTAATTGTACTTCACGCTCCAAATTCTTGATGGTTCAGGCAATCTTTTTTGGGCGAAATAGGGGGTATCTCGATCGGGGGAGAGAACGGGGAAATCCCATATGGCCCGATATGTCTGACAAGTCGCACTATACGTCAACCCAAACTGCATCTTCCTCTCCAGGACTCCGAAAAGGTACTTTTGGAACACCAATAGGCATCAACTGAAAGAAAGGGGCGTTAAGTACTATATTTGACTTTGATGTGGAAACGTAATGTCGTTCTTTAGCCCTAGATTGGAAAGTTCATAGAGTAAGACGAAATGAATAAAAGAAATTATTACGAATGGGCCGGGCTGACTGTTCCGAATGATGAACAAGTATCTACGCATTCGCTCATAGAAAATGGGACCAATCCCCCATTGCGTATTGGTACTTATCGGGTATAGAATAGATCTGCTTATCTTTGTTCCTACGAACAGAATTGTTCCATTATTACCAACGAAATGGAATTAAATAAATATTAACCCTTGCTCCGAAATAATCCACTGAAAGGGAGAGGTCTATAGAATAGTCTTTTTCAATGCGATAAAGTAACATAGTGTCTATTTTTCTTTGATAAAGGGGTATTTCCATGGGTTTGCCTTGGTATCGTGTTCATACCGTCGTATTGAATGATCCCGGTCGGTTGCTTGCTGTACATATAATGCATACAGCTCTCGTTTCTGGTTGGGCCGGTTCAATGGCTCTATACGAATTAGCAGTTTTTGATCCCTCTGATCCCGTTCTTGATCCAATGTGGAGACAAGGTATGTTCGTTATACCCTTCATGACTCGTTTAGGAATAACTAATTCATGGGGCGGTTGGAGTATCACAGGAGGGGCTATAACGAATCCGGGTATTTGGAGTTACGAAGGTGTAGCCGGGGCACATATTTTGTTTTCTGGTTTGTGCTTCTTGGCAGCTATCTGGCATTGGGTATATTGGGATCTAGAAATATTCTGTGATGAACGTACAGGAAAACCTTCTTTGGATTTGCCCAAGATCTTTGGAATTCATTTATTTCTCTCAGGATTAGCTTGCTTTGGGTTTGGTGCATTTCATGTAACAGGCTTGTATGGTCCTGGAATATGGGTGTCTGATCCTTATGGACTAACCGGAAAAGTACAATATGTAAATCCTGCGTGGGGGGTAGAAGGCTTTGATCCTTTTGTTCCGGGAGGAATAGCCTCTCATCATATTGCAGCAGGTACATTGGGCATATTAGCGGGCCTATTCCATCTGAGTGTCCGTCCGCCCCAACGTCTATATAAAGGATTACGTATGGGTAATATTGAAACTGTACTTTCCAGTAGTATCGCTGCTGTATTTTTTGCAGCTTTTGTTGTTGCTGGGACTATGTGGTATGGCTCCGCAACTACCCCGATCGAATTATTTGGTCCCACCCGTTATCAATGGGATCAAGGATACTTCCAGCAAAAAATATATAGAAGGGTTGGTACCGGACTAGCCGAAAATCAGAGTTTATCAGAAGCTTGGTCTAAAATTCCCGAAAAATTAGCTTTTTATGATTACATTGGCAATAATCCAGCAAAAGGGGGATTATTTAGAGCGGGCTCGATGGACAACGGGGATGGAATAGCTGTTGGATGGTTAGGACATCCCATCTTTAGAGATAAAGAAAGGCGTGAGCTTTTTGTACGTCGTATGCCTACTTTTTTTGAAACATTTCCAGTAGTTTTGGTAGATGGAGACGGAATTGTAAGGGCCGATGTTCCTTTTAGAAGGGCAGAATCAAAGTATAGTGTCGAACAAGTAGGAGTAACTGTTGAGTTCTATGGTGGTGAACTCGATGGAGTCAGTTATAGTGATCCTGTTACTGTGAAAAAATATGCTAGACGTGCTCAATTGGGTGAAATTTTTGAATTAGATCGTGCTACTTTGAAATCCGATGGTGTTTTTCGTAGCAGTCCAAGGGGTTGGTTCACTTTTGGACATGCTTCGTTTGCTTTGCTCTTCTTTTTCGGACACATTTGGCATGGTGCTAGAACCCTGTTCAGAGATGTTTTTGCTGGTATTGACCCAGATTTGGATGCTCAAGTGGAATTTGGAGCATTCCAAAAACTTGGAGATCCAACTACAAGTAGACAAGTAGTCTGATACAACATTGCTCTTGTATCTTTCGCCTCTATTGGATTTTTGTGATTTAACTTTGACATAGAGTACCAGAGAAATCTTGATTTGAATCACCGCCCTTTCTTTGACTCTTGTCCTTTCTTAATCTGGGAGATGCTCCCAAATGAACAGGTGTGGAAGCTATAATTGTAAACCACGATCGAATTTATGGAAGCATTGGTTTATACATTCCTCTTAGTCTCGACTCTAGGAATTATTTTTTTCGCTATATTTTTTCGAGAGCCGCCCAAGGTTCCGACTAAAAAGGCTAAATGATTTTTCATTATCTTACATTATCTAAATTGAAGTAAAGCAACGAGCCTCCCAATTATGGGAGGCTCGTTGCTTTACTTCAACTAGTCTCCGTGTTCCTCGAATGGATCTCTTAGTTGTTGAGAGGGTTGCCCAAAAGCGGTATATAAGGCGTACCCGGTAAAACTTAAAAGTAAACCAGATATAAAGATGGCGACTAGGGTTGCTGTTTCCATTATTATATAATTTCAAGACCACAATGGATCTATGATAAGATCGTTTATTTACAACGGAATGGTATACAAAGTCAACCGATCTCAACCAATGCAATAGGATTTATGGCTACACAAACCGTTGAAGGTAGTTCTAGATCTGGTCCAAGACGAACTAATGTAGGGGGTTTATTGAAACCATTGAATTCGGAATATGGTAAAGTAGCTCCTGGGTGGGGAACTACCCCTTTGATGGGGGTCGCAATGGCTCTATTTGCGGTATTCCTATCTATTATTTTGGAGATTTATAATTCTTCCGTTTTACTGGATGGAATTTCAATGAATTAGGTAGTCCATAAAAATAATTAAGTCCCGGCTTTTTAATCTAAAATGAATTACCTAGGACTCGTATTTGTGGGCCATTCTGGCAGTTCGACCGTGGAATTCCTTTGTTTCTGTATTTCCGGAATATGAGTGTGCGACTTGTTATAATGGATCCTATTGATAGTACAGAGAACAGGTCTGTCATCTTGAGAGAGATGGGTTCTGCCTCGTCAGATATTCATTTTTGTATCTGGAGCACGGAATATATGGAATAAATTAAGAAATATTTGAACTATGATTCATACCTACTATTCAGACCTCGCGACGCGACTGGACTCAAAAACAATTTCAAACATCGCTTTATTTTTTTTTTTTTAGAATTCTAAATCAAAGGTTTTTCTTCCTTAAAAATTCTTTTTATGTTTATTTTGACCAACGGACATGTTTATCCGAATTTTTAGTCATTTCATCTATTAATTGAATAAGTGATGATCAAACGGTTCTTACTCAGAGAACCCTTGGGCCTAGCTTGGGGTTTATTCAATCACCGTGGTTCTAGTATGAATCTGAGGTTTCAATCGATTCATAGGGTCTCAACAAGAGAATTCCTATAAAAAATAAACAAAAAGAAATCCGAATAATTAGACAAAAAAAGAAATCAAATAAATAAAAATAGGGACAAAGAAGATTCAAGAGGCCTGTAACTATCAACATAAAGACGAATGAGCTGACTTGATATTTTGGCATTATCATCACAAAGAAGAGCTTGAGGGCTTTACCCCTCTTATCTTCAGAGAAGATTTAATCTGGGAACTAATAAAAATAAGCTTCAAACTTTCTATTACATATCCGTTGCAACCATTATTGGGGTGTTTCTGCTTGAGCTGTACGAGATGAAATTCTCATATACAGTTCTCAGAGGGGGAGTTCCTTGGTTTACCTATCTCAATAAAGTATATGATTGGTTCGAAGAGCGTCTCGAAATTCAGGCGATTGCAGATGATATAACTAGTAAATATGTTCCTCCTCATGTCAACATATTTTATTGTCTAGGGGGGATTACGCTTACTTGTTTTTTAGTACAAGTGGCTACGGGATTTGCCATGACTTTTTATTATCGTCCGACCGTTACCGAGGCCTTTGCCTCCGTTCAATACATAATGACTGAAGTCAACTTTGGTTGGTTAATCCGATCAGTTCATCGATGGTCGGCAAGTATGATGGTCCTAATGATGATCCTGCACGTATTTCGTGTGTATCTCACCGGTGGGTTTAAAAAACCTCGCGAATTGACTTGGGTTACGGGTGTAGTTCTGGCTGTATTGACCGCATCTTTTGGTGTAACCGGTTATTCCTTACCTTGGGATCAAATCGGTTATTGGGCAGTCAAAATTGTGACAGGCGTACCTGATGCTATTCCTGTAATAGGATCACCCTTAGTCGAGTTATTACGCGGAAGTGCTAGTGTAGGTCAATCAACTTTGACTCGTTTTTATAGTTTACACACGTTTGTATTACCCCTTCTTACTGCCGTATTTATGTTAATGCACTTCCTAATGATTCGTAAGCAAGGTATTTCGGGTCCTTTATAGATTTATAGAGAAGGCATATCATAGATATTTGTAATCAATTCTATATAATTTGGGGGAGGAACAATAGTATTTCATTGCTACAAATATGGATTATTGAAAAGAATAAGACATGTGTTTGGATATTTCCCTTCAACTCCGCAATATTGAATATTGTATTATTTGTTTGATACGAATAGTTGAAGTGGATTCTCCGAAGAGAATATGGATTATGGGAGTGTGTGACTTGAACTATGGATTGGCCCGTGCAGATATATGATTTTATCCGCCACACTGGAATTTACAACCAAATGTGTCTCTCTTCCAACCACCACGTAAGCCCCATACAGAGGATAGGCT